CTTTGATTAATTAAATTAAGCATTTTTTTTTTTAGTGACCTCCTCCTTAATCCACTGGAGGTCAAATTCTGATTGCTGTTGAAGTTAGCGACCTTATTTCAGTGGAATTTGACCTAACAAGAACGGAATCACGCACGCTCTGTAGGATTTGAACCTACGACATCGGGTTTTGGAGACCCGCGTTCTACCGAACTGAACTAAGAGCGCTTTCTTATCAGAATTTTTTTGAACCCCAATACACCTTGCATGTATAATATAGCGTTTCAAAACTAAAAATGAAAGAAAGATTATGTATGTCCAATTTAATTGATCTCAATTTATTCCTCCTTACTGCTCATAGGAGAACTAAAGTAAAAGTATAGGTAGGGATGACAGGATTTGAACCCGTGACATTTTGTACCCAAAACAAACGCGCTACCAAGCTGCGCTACATCCCTTTCAATTGGTCTACAGTTTCATTGTAGAGAATCCCTGTCTTCTTTTCCATAGTGTTATTTCTTCCATTGATATACATAATTTTTATTGTCATTTCTTCTTTTTTTGGGGGGGCTCATGTCATATAACATATTGTATAACATATAATAAAATAATAAAAGACTTATCTATACCCATATGAGACGTTAAAAACAAAAAGAAGGAGGATTTTCAATGCGAGATCTAAAAACATATCTTTCCGTGGCACCAGTACTAAGTACTCTATGGTTCGGATCTTTAGCAGGTTTATTAATAGAGATCAATCGTTTATTCCCCGATGCGTTGACATTCCCCTTTTTTTAATTTTAGTTATTGATACGGGAAGGGGATTAGAGATACAATCAAATCAAATTGCTTTAACTAATTAATTGCTATTTTTTTTTTTTTAAGACTAAATCTCAGCGAAAATCCCGGCTTAAATTTATATTCTAATAGAGTGAGAACGGGGATGGAAATGTGCTCCTAGGTCAACAGTATCATAAAAAATAGTTAAATAAGATACTGTACTGCAATTAGAAATATAGTTTGAAATAATTGTATTCCTTATTATTTACTATTTTTTGACTATTACTCTAGTGATTGCAACGAAATCTTTCATAATTCGATTTAGAGTTAGCAACTTCTATTTTTTCTTTGTTCCTTTCTTATTCGCTTCAGATTGAAAAAATGGAAGAGTTGAGCGAATCAAAAACCAAAGGGGGTTCATGGCCAAGAGTAAAGATGTCCGAGTAACGGTTATTTTGGAATGTACCAGTTGTGTCCGAAACGGGGTTAATAAAGAATCAACGGGCATTTCCAGATATATTTCCCAAAAGAATCGACACAATACGCCGAGTCGATTGGAATTGAAAAAATTCTGTCCCTATTGTTACAAACATACGGTTCATGGGGAGATAAAGAAATAGATCGAATGCAGGTCTGTTTGTCACTCTTCCAAGGAACATAAAAAATGACATATTATATATATAATATATATTTTAATATAACTAAAGTAAATCCTAATTTCTATTTCTTCTATTTCCGTATTTCTTCTATTTCAGTTGGATCTAAAAAAAAAGAATTAGAACTCAGAAATAGGATTTTCAGGGATAAGGAACAAACAAACCATGGATAAATCCAAGCGACCCTTTCTTAAATCCAAACGATCTTCTCGTAGGCGTTTGCCCCCGATCCAATCGGGGGATCGAATTGATTATAGAAATATGAGTTTAATTAGTCGGTTTATTAGTGAACAAGGAAAAATTTTATCTAGACGCGTGAATAGATTGACCTTGAAACAACAACGATTAATTACTATTGCTATAAAACAAGCGCGCATTTTATCTTTGTTACCTTTTCTTAATAACGAGAAACAGTTTGAAAGAACCGAGTCGACCGCTAGAACTACTGGTTTTAGAACCAGAAATAAATAGGCTTACTCTTCAATCAAATCAAAATTCCAATATGCTATGAACTCAAACCCAGATGGATATTTTGTTCGAAAAATAATCAAATCTAAATTTAATTTTCGTGTTGTAATAAAAAAAAAAAGAATCAAAGAATCGGGGAAGAATCAAAGTTTTTTTGTTTGAGCGCGTTAACTCATTTTGACGACTTTATCATCTTATCAATTTTTTCTTATACTAATTTATACTCTATCTTCCCGGAGTTCATTCTCCGGGGAATGTCATTTAAGTTTTTCGGTAAATTCCTTACAATCCTTTTCCTCTATGATCTCATTAGAAATCATATAAAGACAATTCCTATTTAATATAGCTATTTGTGCAAGTATTTTACGATTAAGAAGCAATTTACTCTTGTACAGATCATTTATAAATCTACTATAACTATAGGATACTTTATTTTCACGAATTACTGCATTTATCCGAGTGATCCACAAACGACGAAAATCCCTCTTTTGCCTATCTCTATCCCGATGAGCAGAAACCAAAGCTCTTATTTTCTGTTGAGTAATAGTTCGAGTAAGTCTTGAATGAGCCCCCCCAAAGCTTGATGCAAATAAACGGATTTTTGTTCGACGTTTACGAGCTACATATCCTCGTCTAATTCTGGTCATTGAATAAATGAAACTTTGATGAATAACTAATTGATTTCCGTTCTTTTAGTTATTATTTTCCCCTTTACTGGTCGATTAATAACAAAACAGATTCTTCCAATGTATAAAATAAAAATTCCAATGGCTTTGGCTACTATAACCTCCCCGACCACTATATATATATATATTTTTCATTGTAAACATAAAAATAAAATTTAAATGGATAAAGAAATAGTGGTTCCATCGTTTCTATGGTTACTTCTTAAACGGTGAGGTCCTTTCTATACACCGGAACCCCTTCCTGCATTTAATCAATATTCTTGGTAACTTGTACAGTTCACATCCTTTGGCTCTACCCATGAATTATATTATTTAGTAATAGGTCTTTCACAATGAGATCTAACCCATACAGTAACGGTATTTAATTATGAAAGTTAGCTAGGTAGCTGACCCTGTTAGTCCGTTTTTGCAAGAGTGGGAACATTATTTTTCTGCTTATATATTTCCCCCGCTTAATGGATAACTATTTCTTACCAAAGGGGAATTGCTTCTCATCTTAAATTCAGGTGATTGGATTTGCACCAATGGAAACCATAAATTGAATACACAGGGAGATAATGGATCTTTTTGATTTGTAGATAGTGGGTGGAATTCTTCCATTGTATCCTATCCTATTCATATTCTATTTCTAGCCTATTCACTGGTCTTGATTGATCACTGATACTGGAAACATACAGTTTGTCTTTTTTTTGTGTCCCAGTCCTAGCTCATGATCTAAACGTGTCGCACATACACCCTAGTACATGTTCCTCGGCGCTGAGGACATCCCCGAAGAGCGGGGGATTTCGTGACATTTCTTATTGGCTGTCGTGTGTTTCTAATAAGTTGCTTAATGGTTGGCATGCTGTATCGTATACATAATAGGCTGGTTGAGATCGATCCTAACCGGATGATTATGAATCGCTTTTTTTTTAATCTATTTAATAGAATATTAAAATATTAAACCCGGATAAGAATATAAATAAAATCGCAACACAACAATAGTAGGTATTTCAGCGAAATCCTTCATTCAACCGCTACAAGATCAACAATTCCATGAGCTTGGGCTTCTGTTGCTGACATAAAAACATCTCTTTCCAGATCTTCGGATACAACCCATAAGGGTTTGCCCGTTCTTTGTACATAAACCCTTGTGATGGTTTCGCGCAGTTTCAGTAGTTCTTCCGCTTCCAAGATAAATTCGCCCGTTTGTGCCTCAGAAAAAGAGGCTGCGGGTTGGTGAATCATTACCCTGATGATAAATAAATGGTTTCTCTATCTTGCAGGATGATGAGGTGCAAAAAAAAAAAAGAATTGAAGAACCGTACGGGCATTTTTTGTGCAGTGCATACGGCTCTCTAATGGAATTTACTTTCACCTTACAGCCGAAAATCTAGGATCTATCAGACGCAGATCGGTAAATGATCCAATTACCACCCTTCCTTTCGGTTCGTTTCCTTTCGGGGGAGTTAAAAAATACTATGATGGTTCCGTTGCTTTATATATTTATTTCGTCTGTGATTCAGCAATCCCAAAGTTTTTTTGAGCTAAGGCAAAAAATGAATCTGTTCTATAAAAAATAAATATTGTTAAAACCCTTCCGGTGTGAAAACAAAAAAAAGTTTGTGACGCTTAAATGGACTACCCTAAGATAAAATCGGAATATCTTATTATCTCATACTACTCTTTCGATACATAATTTAATGTAAAAAAAAAAAAAAGAGAGTTTTATCATATCAAATTTGAAGTGCCATGCTATTATTACTTAATATTCCTGCTAAGGCATAGTATTTTTTTCTTTCAAATAAAAAACTCAATGGCGCCAAGCGTGAGGGAATGCTAGACGTTTGGTAATTTCTCCTCCGACCAGGATAAAGGATCCCATTGAAGCGGCCAATCCCATGCATATTGTATGTACATCTGGTCTTACAAATTGCATAGTATCGTAAATAGCTACTCCGGGTATTACCCATCCTCCGGGAGAATTTATAAACAAATAGAGATCTTTGGTATCATCCTCTATACTGAGATATACCATAAGACCAATAAGTTGATTTGAGATCTCACTATCAACCTCTTGGCCTAAAAAAAGCAATCTTTCTCGATAAAGTCGGTTGATTAGGATAAAAAACTATCCCTTAGGAACCGTACATGCACCTTTTGAGGCATACGGTTCAAAAAATAGCGGAAAAAAGATCAATGTATAAGATTCCAGCCCCTTTATTTTGGCTTAGAGTAGGTTCTATCTAACTTTTAACAAAGGAACCCTTTTTTTTTCCATAAAAAAAAGATAAGTTTTTGCTCGTTTTCCTATAACCTATAATACGAAATTCATTACACTTATCAAACACACTTCTCATTGATATATTGTTTCATCGAGATCCAATCCAAATTACGATGTAATTTTCTTGTTCCTGAAGGGGTCCCTTCCATTTTTTTAGGTTTATGCTCTACTCCAGGTAAAGATTTCCGCGATTTCTATTTGCACATATAGGATAAATGCTCCCAATACCACTTCTTTTTTTAATTCATTTGATGCCTTTCTTCCGTCAAATATTTGAGGTATTCAGCATATTATTCTATTCGATTAATTAACACTTTGAGATCACCCCTCTTTCGAATTTAATATTTAATAATAAAATCGTTTATGATACAAGTAGTACGCCGATCTATTACTAATTGGGTTTTTTCTAAACGGAGCCTGGATACTTCATTTTCTTGGTCCAACCAAGCCAACCATAAATAAGTTTTATTGAGATGGTAATATTAATCTGGATCCCCCAAAAACGGATCTAATTGCACCTCACGCGCCAATTTTAAAATAAATTGATTGGGTGAAACAAGGGATATCTCAATCGAGGGAGAGAACGGGGAAATCCCATATGACCCAATATATCTGACAAGCCGCACTATACGTCAACCCAAGATGCATCTTCCTCTCCAGGACTTCGAAAAGGTACTTTTGGAACACCAATAGGCATTAACAAAAAATGAAGTACTATATTTCACTTTGATGTGGAAACGTAATAATGGGTTTAATTGTCTTCATAAAAATTGGCCGTTATTCATTTTAGCCATGGTCAGAAAGGAAGACAGAATTAATAAAGTAACTAAAATTATTCCAAATAGGTCTTTCGAATGATGACTAAGTATGGATGGATTCACTCATAGAAAATGGGCTCAACCCACCATTGCGTATTGGGGCTTATCGGGTATAGAATAGATCTGCTTCTCTTTGTTCCTACGAACAGAATTGTTTGATTATTGCCAGCAGAAGAGAACAAATATTATCTCCTGCTCGGAGAGAATCCACTGAAGGGGGGAGGTCCATAGTATCGTTTTAAAAATGCAATAAAGTTACATAGTCTTTATCTTTCTTTGATAAAAAGGGGTATTTCCATGGGTTTGCCTTGGTATCGTGTTCATACCGTTGTATTGAATGATCCCGGTCGGTTGATTGCTGTCCATATAATGCATACAGCTCTGGTTGCTGGTTGGGCCGGTTCAATGGCTCTATATGAATTAGCCGTTTTTGATCCTTCTGATCCCGTTCTTGATCCAATGTGGAGACAAGGTATGTTCGTTATACCCTTCATGACTCGTTTAGGAATAACTAATTCGTGGGGTGGTTGGAGTATCACAGGGGGGGCTGTAACGAATTCAGGCATTTGGAGTTACGAAGGTGTGGCCGGAGCGCATATTGTGTTTTCTGGCTTGTGCTTCTTAGCAGCTATTTGGCATTGGGTGTATTGGGATCTAGCAATATTTACTGATGAACGTACAGGAAAACCGTCTTTGGATTTGCCCAAGATTTTTGGAATTCATTTATTTCTTTCAGGGGTGGCTTGTTTTGGTTTTGGCGTATTTCATGTAACAGGTTTGTATGGCCCTGGAATATGGGTGTCCGATCCTTATGGACTAACTGGAAAAGTACAATCTGTAAATCCAGCGTGGGGTGTGGAAGGTTTTGATCCGTTTGTTTCGGGCGGAATAGCCTCTCATCATATTGCAGCGGGTACATTGGGCATATTAGCGGGCCTATTTCATCTTAGTGTTCGTCCGCCTCAACGTCTATACAAAGGATTACGTATGGGCAATATTGAAACCGTCCTTTCCAGTAGTATCGCTGCTGTCTTTTTTGCTGCTTTTGTAGTTGCTGGAACTATGTGGTATGGTTCAGCAACTACCCCCATCGAATTATTTGGTCCCACTCGTTATCAATGGGATCAGGGATACTTCCAGCAAGAAATATATAGAAGAGTTAGTGCTGGACTCGCTGAAAATCAAAGTTTCTCAGAAGCTTGGTCTAAAATTCCGGAAAAACTTGCTTTTTATGATTACATTGGGAATAATCCGGCAAAGGGGGGGTTATTCAGAGCGGGCTCAATGGACAACGGGGATGGAATAGCTGTTGGATGGTTAGGACACCCCATCTTTAGAGATAAAGAAGGGCGTGAACTTTTTGTACGTCGTATGCCTACCTTTTTCGAAACATTTCCAGTTGTTTTGGTAGATGGAGACGGAATTGTTAGAGCTGATGTTCCTTTTAGAAGGGCAGAATCAAAGTATAGTGTTGAACAAGTAGGTGTAACTGTTGAGTTCTACGGCGGCGAACTTAACGGAGTTAGTTATAGTGATCCTGCTACTGTTAAAAAATATGCTAGACGCGCTCAATTGGGTGAAATTTTTGAATTAGATCGTGCTACTTTGAAATCTGATGGTGTGTTTCGTAGCAGTCCGAGGGGTTGGTTTACTTTTGGACATGCTTCGTTTGCTTTGCTCTTTTTCTTCGGACACATTTGGCATGGTGCTCGAACCTTATTCAGAGATGTTTTTGCTGGTATTGACCCAGATTTGGATGCTCAAGTAGAATTTGGCGCATTCCAAAAACTTGGAGATCCAACTACAAAAAGACAAGTAGTCTGATATAATATAACATTGTTATCGCATCT